TTGTCCGACAAACTGTTTATCCATGACTGAAGAATATGAACTTTCTACTTATAATCGTCATGAATTGAATTATAATCAAATTGCTTTGGGTCGGTTACCAATGTCAGTAATTGGAGATTACACAATTCAAACAATTATGAATTCAACTCAAATAAAAAAAGCCACGGGTAAACCCCTTGAGTCAAGAACGATTACCAATTACTAAGATTCAGTTTTGATTTAAAGGAGCGAAGCTTCTTTCATTTTGTTTGGTCAATAACTAAAAATCCTAACTCTGTCTTGGTGAGAATCACGTCTTTCTTTGAATAGAAACTCTATTCATATATCCGTGATGATTTCGAAATCTAACAAAACAATCAATTCAATAAAAATATTAACTATATAATAATAAAATAAATAATATATATATATAATTAAATGAATTATAATATAATTATAATAATTATAAAATTAGAATATATAACATAGAGAAAGAGAATAATCTATAAATAGAATTCAAACTACTCTTTCGGATAGAGAAATGAAATGGGATTCAATTATAAATTAATATAAATTTAATTAAAATTAATAAGTGTATCTACATCAACCCACACCCCATGAGGATTGAATTCAATAAGGAACGTATCAAAATAAAAAAAAAAAAGGTAATCTCTTTTTTCCTGTCTGGTCAATAAGGTCATGAAACATTTCGACTCTTATTTATTTTACATATAATGGATTTACCTGGACCAATACATGATTTTCTTTTAGTATTTTTGGGATCGGGTCTTATATTAGGAGGTCTAGGAGTGGTATTACTTATCAATCCAATTTATTCTGCTTTTTCATTGGGATTGGTTCTTGTTTGTATATCCTTATTCCATATTCCATCCAACTCGCATTTTGTAGCTGCTGCACAGCTCCTTATTTACGTGGGCGCCATAAATGTCTTAATTGTATTTGCTGTGATGTTCATGAATGGTTCAGAATATTACAATGATTTCCATCTTTGGACCGTTGGCGATGGAGTCACTTCACTGGTTTGTACAAGTATTTTTGTTTCACTAATTACTACTATCTCAGATACGTCATGGTACGGGATTAGTTGGACTACAAGATCAAACCAGATTATAGAGCAGGACTTGATAAATAATGGTCAACAAATTGGGATTCATTTATCAACAGATTTTTTTCTTCCATTTGAACTCATTTCTATAATTCTTTTAGTTGCCTTGATAGGTGCAATTGCTATGGCTCGTCAGTAATAAAGATTTAGAAAGACAAAGACAAATAAAAAAAAAAAATGAGTACTTCGTTTGTTCTGCCTTATCCCATCCATTTTCCTTCAATTCCATTTTAAAATTGTTCATGTAAAAAAAAATGGAAATGTTCTTAGTTAAATCTATTACTAATAGCTACCTTCCTTTATTCCGTACTTGTTATAGTCTAGTCAATCGAATTGGTTGAATTGTTGTTTATATTGAAATGAATCGAGATTCATAAGGAGTTGGTCAATGATGCTCGAACATGTACTTGTTTTGAGTGCCTATTTATTTTCAATCGGTATCTATGGATTGATCACAAGCCGCAATATGGTTAGAGCACTTATGTGTCTTGAGCTTATACTGAATGCGGTTAATATAAATTTCGTAACATTTTCTGATTTATTTGATAGTCGCCAATTAAAAGGAGATGTTTTCTCCATTTTTGTTATAGCTATTGCGGCCGCTGAAGCAGCTATTGGACCAGCTATTGTTTCATCAATTCATCGTAACAGAAAATCAACTCGTATCAATCAATCGAATTTTTTGAATAAATAGTGGTAATCATATAACTTAAATTTTTTAATTAAAGAATAGAGTATTCACCAATTCAAATCGGCATGTACGACATAAACGTATGACCATGTTTGCTAAAACATACGAAATCAAAGTATCTTGGCGCTTTCTCATGAGCAGATCCAGAAGTAGATTGATTAGAAAACAATTCTGGTAAATCATTGATTCGTCTGGTATCTACAATATATGATTTTTTTTTTTACTAGATCGAAAATTGATCACGTTCCAAAAATTTATAGATCCAATGTCACATTCAGTAAAGATTTATGATACATGTATAGGGTGTACTCAATGTGTACGAGCCTGCCCCACAGATGTATTAGAAATGATACCTTGGGACGGATGTAAAGCTAAGCAAATTGCTTCTGCTCCAAGAACAGAAGACTGTGTAGGTTGTAAGAGGTGTGAATCTGCTTGCCCAACCGATTTCTTGAGTGTTCGGGTTTATTTATGGCATGAGACAACTCGCAGCATGGGTCTAGCTTATTGATACGTTCCAGAAAACTCCACTTGAATCCATTTGATTTCTCTTTACCGACAAAAAAAATCGTGCTCGAAATATATATTATTTGTATTTGATTTCGAGCACGGTTTTTTCTGGTCAAAGTGTATCTTGTCTTTACCACGAATTATGGTCCTTGGTTAACACTAATTGTTGTTTTGCCGATATTTGCGGGTTCTTC